TACAACCCAAGGTCATCATTCTCTTTGGTTTGCACAACCAAAAAATTTTTTGGAGGGTTTACAAGAAGATCAAAAAATAAGAGATTGTATTAAGAATTATGTACAAAAAAATATCAAAATTTCTTCTGCGTTAGAGGGAATTGCACGTATAGAGATTCAAAAAAGAATCGATCTGATCCAGGTCATAATCTTTATGGGATTTCCAAAATTGTTACTAGAAAGTCGACCGCGAGGGGTCGAAGAATTACAGACGACTCTACAAAAAGAGTTAAATTGCATGAACCGAAAACTTAATATTGCTATCAAAAGAATTCCCAAACCTTATGGGAACCCTACTATTCTTGCAGAATTTATAGTCGGACAATTAAAGAATAGAGTTTCATTTCGAAAAGCAATGAAAAAAGCTATTGAATTAACTGAACAAGCAGATACAAAAGGAATTCAAGTACAAATTGCAGGTCGTATTGACGGAAAAGAAATTGCACGTGTCGAATGGATTCGCGAGGGTAGGGTTCCCCTACAAACCATTCGAGCTAAAATTGATTATTGTTCCTATACAGTTCGAACTATATATGGTGTATTAGGTATCAAAATTTGGATATTTATAGACGAGAAATAATAAAGACAAGGCTTTCTTTTTAACATAAAAAAAATTCATTCTTTTGCTCAAAACTATCAATTAATTATTTATTCTATAAGATTGAATAAAAATCCGATTGACACTTATTTTAAGAAAATTGCTATGCTTAGTGTGTGACTCGTTGGTTTTTTAGAGTTAGGATTAAAAAAGACCAGCCCAACACCATAGTATGAACTAATAACTAACCATAGAACTAATAACCAACTCATTACTTCGCATTATCTCGATCTAAGGAACCAGTCAAGATATGATATATTGGTCATATCTTTGTAACAACTGAAATTTTTTGTTTCTGAAAAACAAATCTGATTTTTAAGCTGTAAAGCAAAATAGAGAAGAAAGATGTGGATATAAATGGAAGGATGAGAGAAAGAGAGATAAAAAATATCAATGATATAGAATTCCAATATGTAATATGTAAGGTCTATAAGTCATCTTATAAAAGGCAGTGTAATAAAGCATTAATACTGATTCTTATATAACATAATTAAATATAACATAATTAAATGTTTTTATTTAATATATATTTTTAATATAATTTAATATATTTCTTATTTAATATAAATATAATATAATATATAACATAATTTAATTTAAAATTATAGAACAAAACAAAAAAATCAAGAGCTTCGAGCCAATAAAGACTAAGAAGATTGACTCAAGAACAAATTTCATTACGAGCTCCGTTGTAAAAATAGGACCTAAGCATTAAGTAAGAAGCGATGGGAACGATGGAAGCTGTGAATGCAAAAGATTTTAGTGAAAAAGGAATCTTAATGATTCACTGGTCGGGATGGCGAAATGAAACGGAAGTCAATTCATCTATTGTAAGAAGTCAGGAGACAAGCCGAAAATTGAAATAGAAGAGTAAATATTCGCCCGCAAAAACTTTCTTTTTTTTGAATTGATAAATTTGGACGATAAAAAGAAAAAAAAAATATGTTCTATTTATATTTCAAAATAACAATTAAAAATAACAATATGATTTCGAAAATAGAAACTAAAATCTTTAATTGTCTATTTAAACAAGATCTATAGATTACTAATAGATTAGATTATATGAAGTCTCAAAAAATGACACGATTCTATTTAAATACATGTATATCTTACTATATATCTTAATTAGTTAATTATTTAATATTAAATTTAATTAATTATAAGATTCGAAATCTTTTTTGTTTTTTAATTCTTTTATTCGCGAGGAGCCGGATGAGAAGAAACTCTCACGTCCAGTTCTGCAGTAGAGATGGAATTCATAATCAACCATCAACTATAACCCTAAAAGAACCAGATTCCGTAAACAACATAGAGGAAGAATGAAGGGAATATCGTATCGAGGGAATCGTATTTGTTTCGGTAAATATGCTCTTCAGGCACTCGAACCCGCTTGGATCACATCTAGACAAATAGAAGCCGGTCGACGGGCAATGACACGAAATGCACGTCGTGGGGGAAAACTATGGGTACGTATATTTCCAGACAAACCAGTTACACTAAGGCCCGCAGAAACACGTATGGGTTCGGGGAAAGGATCCCCGGAATATTGGGTAGCTGTTGTTAAACCAGGTCGAATACTTTATGAAATGGCCGGAGTAAGAGAAAATAGAGCTAGAAGGGCTATTTCAATAGCAGCATCCAAAATGCCTATACGGACTCAATTGATTATTTCGGGATAAAGGCAAAAAGGGTAGAACTAACAGAAATGAGTCTTGGGTGTGAAAAAAAATTGCTTATTTCTTTATTTTTTTCTTTTTAGACAAAAAATATTTCTTTTTTTTTATCACATTAAAAGAACAAATTACAAAATGATATGATTCAATCTCAGACCCATTTAAATGTAGCAGATAACAGCGGGGCTCGAGAACTGATGTGTATTCGAATCATAGGAGCTAGCAATCGTCGATATGCTCATATTGGTGACGTTATTGTTGCTGTGATCAAAGAAGCAGTACCAAATGTGCCCCTAGAAAAATCAGAAGTGGTCAGAGCTGTAATTGTGCGTACCTGTAAAGAATTCAAACGTGATAACGGTATGATAATCCGATATGATGACAATGCTGCAGTTGTTATTGATCAAAAAGGAAATCCAAAAGGAACTCGAGTTTTTGGCGCGATCGCCCGGGAATTAAGACAATTTAATTTTACTAAAATAGTTTCATTAGCTCCCGAAGTATTATAAAAGGGGATCGCGCTATTTTATAGTGGGATAGTTGAAAGAAATGGATTGAGAAATAGATTGTATCTCACGCATATACCTTTATTCATAAAATTCATAAAAAATTCATAAAATATTCATAAAAAAAAAAAAAAAAGAAATAAGCATGTTGATTATATCAAATTTTGAGTCACCAACTATTTTAGTTCATCATGGGCAGGGACACTATTGCTGAGGTAATAACCTCTATACGAAATGCTGATATGGATAAAAAAAGAGTAGTTCGAATAAGAGCTACTAATATTACCGAAAATATTGTAAAAATACTTTTAAGAGAGGGTTTTCTCGAAAACGTGAGAAAACATCGAGAAAGCAACAAAGATTTTTTTGTTTTAACGCTACGACATAGAAGGAATAGGAAAAGGCCCTATAGAAATCTTTTAAATTTAAAACGGATCAGTCGACCTGGTCTACGAATCTATTCTAATTATCGACTAATTCCGCGCATTTTAGGCGGGATGGGAATTGTAATTATTTCTACTTCTCGAGGTATAATGACAGACCGAGAAGCTCGGCTAGAAAGAATCGGCGGAGAAATTTTGTGTTATATATGGTAATCTTTTTAATATACAAATTGGAGCCAAAATTTACAATTAAAAATTGTAAAATAAAAAAGAAAAGGGACGAGTTGTCTAATATTGTTCCTCCTTCATTAGTTGATACTTCAAGGGGACTTTACCTGGAATGAAAGAACAAAAATGGATTCATGAGGGTTTAATTACCGAATCGCTTGCCAATGGCATGTTCCGGGTTCGTTTAGATAATGAAGATCTGATTCTAGGTTATGTTTCAGGAAAGATCCGACGTAGTTTTATACGGATACTACCGGGAGATAGAGTCAAGGTTGAGGTAAATCGGTATGATTCAACCAAAGGGCGTATAATTTATCGACTCCGCAAGAAGGATTCGAAGGATTAAATGGTTTGAACACCCCGTTCGCGAGAATATGATTCGAGATGCCAAATCTCAAGAAACTTTTTTCTTCCAAGAAGTAAATTACAATTTAAGATAAGGAATGACCAATATGAAAATCAGAGCTTCTGTTCGTAAAATTTGTGAAAAATGTCGACTAATCCGCAGGCGGGGGCGAATTATAGTAATTTGTTCCAATCCGAGACATAAACAAAGGCAGGGATAATCACACTCGCTAAATTAAATGAAACGATACATAAATATAAATAAGGAATCTGTTTTAATATGAAATGAAATGGATATATCCATATATCTCTAACTCATATTTTCGAGATGATAAAATATGGCAAAAGCTATACCGAGAATTGGTTCGCGCAGGAATGGACGTATTGGGTCACGTAATGGACGTATTGGGTCGCGTAAGAGTGCACGTAGAATCCCAAAGGGAGTTATTCATGTTCAAGCAAGTTTCAATAATACCATTGTCACCGTTACAGATGTACGGGGTAGGGTGCTTTCTTGGTCCTCTGCCGGTACTTGTGGATTCAAGGGTACGAGAAGAGGGACACCATTTGCTGCTCAAACCGCAGCAAGCAATGCTATTCGTACAGTAGTGGACCAAGGTATGCAACGAGCGGGGGTCATGATAAAAGGCCCCGGTCTCGGAAGAGACGCGGCTCTCCGAGCTATTCGTAGAAGTGGTATATTATTAGCTTTTGTACGGGATGTAACCCCTATGCCACATAATGGCTGTAGACCTCCGAAAAAAAGACGTGTGTAGAAATGCACATTGAAGAACTTTCAAGAGAAACAAGAGAAATAAATGATTCAATGATCTAATGAAATTATATTACTATGGTTCGAGAGAAAATAACAGTATCTACTCGGACACTACAGTGGAAATGTGTTGAATCAAGAACAGAGAGTAAACATCTTTATTATGGGCGTTTTATTCTGTCTCCACTTCTGAAAGGTCAAGCCGACACAATAGGCATTGCGATGCGAAGAGCTTTGCTTGGAGAAATAGAAGGAACATGTATCACACATGCAAAATTTGATAAAATACCGCATGAATATTCTACCATAAACGGTATTCAAGAATCGGTACATGAAATCTTAATGAATTTGAAAGAAATTGTATTGAGAAGTAATCTATATGAAACTTGTGACGCCTATATTTGTGTCAGGGGGCCTGGATATGTAACTGCCCAAGATATCGTCTTACCACCTTAT